TTGGAACGGTTGTCTCGAACTGCTTCATAGCATTATCGATTAGAAATGCATTTTCTAGCATTTGACTCCGCACCACCAAAGTATTTAGTCGCCCCCTGGAAAGATAGCCCAGAAAGTCGATATAATCTTTGTATAAGTGGTTTATATGAATCCTTCCGGGTTGAGACCACACGTGAAAATGCCATTGCCATAAATTGACAAGGTAATATTTCCATTTATTCATCAGAAGAGGCATATCTTTTGAAGCCAGAACGGATTTTCCTTGATATCTAACATAATGCATGATAGGATGCTTGAACAACCATAAGTTGTCCTGAAAATTATTAACAAAGACTTGGACAAGATCTTCTACTTTTCCATAAAAAGAAATTCGCTCAAAAAGGAGTCCTGAAGATGTTGATCGTAAATGAGAAGATTGGTTACGGAGAAAAAAGAAGGTTGATTCATATTCATATACATGAGAATTATATAGGAACAAGAAAAATCTTGGATTACTTGTTGAAAAAATGGAATTTGATTTCTTTGGAGTAATAAGACTATTCCAATTAAAATACTCATGAAGAAAGAATCGCAATAAATGTAAAGAAGAGGCATCTTTTACCCAATAGCGAAAGGTTCGAACCAAGATTTCTGGGCGAATGGGGTAGGGTATTAGTACATCTAAGACATAGTGTAAATGTGAGAAATTGTTCTCGAAAAAAGGAAATATTGAATGAATTGATTGGAAATTATGAGATTTCGCCATTTCTTTTTCTTTCCCTTCTAAGAAAGCTACTAATCGTAGGGAAAATGGAATTTCCACAATGACTGAAAATCCCTCCGATATCATTTGCGAATAAAATTGATTGTTGTGTCCAATAAATAGATTTGGATTAGAATCCTTAGCATAAATACTCAAATGAATCCGTTGATACGTCCGACTAATTAAACGTTTCACACTGAGTGAACTAGATTTATTGTCATAACCCCCGTTTTCCAACGGAATCGTCGATCTATTTAAACCGTGATCATGAGCAAGTGCATAAATATACTCTCGAAAAAGAAGTGGGTATAGGAAGTTGTGTTGCTGAGATCTATCTAGTTCTAAATGGATTTGATATTCTTTCATTTGAAATTCGATTGCAACAAAAGGTAAGGTATTTATTGGATTATCAAATGATACATTGGGTTATCAAATGATACATAGTGCGATACAGTCAAAACAAAGTATTGTAGTAAAAAAAAAAAATGGATACCTTGGAAACGGGTAAACTCATTACCGGATTCTCGATTTTCTCATTTTTGAATTGGTTTATGTTTATTATAGTATAAATAGGTGGTTAGAAATCCTTTATTTTTGCAATCCAACCGCTCTTTTGATTTTGGAAAACAAAATATCTTTATCAATATACTGCTTCTTCTACACATTCATCTCCAACCCATAATAGGGACAAACTCATAGTTAGGACTCATTAAAAAAATCGCTAATCGACTCACGGAAAACCCCTTCCCCGCATTAGGAACTAATATCTTTTTAACGTTTAATTAGATCGGGGAATTATTCAAATTCAATTCAGAAGAGAAGCTCGTTCCTTTTTATTTCCCGAGAATTGGAACCATAAAGCTCTATCCATTTATTCACTCGACCCAACTTTGAATTCAATTTTTTGTTCTGCGCCAACAATTCAAACCCTATTTTGAAGCCATTGAATCAGAATAAAGTATTCTCAAAATTTTCCATTGATACGACATGCTGGTTTTTCCATTCATTCCTTTCAGGATCAGTCGTGGTCTTACAAACTCTCCCGCTGGTATGGACGAATCCTTTGTTTCATATAAATGTGTAAAAGATGCTAGCCGCACTTAAAAGCCGAGTACTCTACCGTTGAGTTAGCAACCCGAATAATTCGAATGGGTGGATACAATCGGAATAAAAAAGAAATAAAAGAAAAGAAATGAAATTGCACAACGGAATCAAAATATTAAATTAGCAAGAAATCGACTAACAAAATTTAGAATCGATTGGGAACATAAAAAAAAGACTTCTTGTATAACAGCGAATCCAGCGAACCCAGTACTTTAATTTTGAATGAAGTAAAAAAAAAAACCAAACCTCTGTTACGGAGATAAATAGGTACGGAGATAAATGGATCCGTTTATCCTTATCCACGATCGAATTATCGTTGTTCGATACGCTGTTGTCAATATGACGGTGAATGTTGAATATTAATGTTAAGAAAAGAATCTAAAAAAATAAAATGGCGAAAACAAAAAGAATGGATTTATTAATTTAATTAAAATAAAAAAAAATTATAACATGAAATAAATAAATAATATAGAAAAGAAATAATTTAGAAATGCTTTTGAAAAAAAAAAAATAGAAAAGAAAAAGAAAGAACTTGCGTTAGATTTGCACTACATATTTACTATACATAAATACAAATGGATACATAGCTATAGCTGAAAGAATAAAAAAAAAAAAAAATCTCGGGTTGACATTGCTTCAATCAATCAATATAAGTAAAATAAACAAGTGGAATCCCTTGTTTTATGATTTGTTAATAGATTTACAACGACAAACTAGAAAACGCCCGGTTTCGATTGCGAGTAATGTAAATTTTCGATTTCTCGACCCAATTAGTTCGTTGTATTCATTTGATCTTTTTTATATGCATCTTATACCAATAAAATTCTAGCAATAAAATTTATTTTTGTTCTTCCGCTTATTTTTTTTGTCCTTATACTTCCAGAACATGATACTTTATGGGAGTAATATTAAATAGGAATAAAAAATAGGTATGAATAGAACAAAAAAGGGGGGATTAGTAAAGAAAAAGTTATACAAAACAATATAGGAGTCATCCACACCCTCTTTTTTTTATTCTATATCCTCGATGCAATTTCGTTTAATTAAGATGAAGTTCCTTAAAAATCCCAGCCTTCTTTGAAATATCATGAACCGTTCCTGTAGGTTGAGCGCCCTTGTCAAGGAAATCTAAAATAGCAGGAATATTTAAATGGGTTTGATTATTTATCGGATCATAAAAACCCACTTTCCGAAGATCTCTTCCCTCTCTTCGGGATCGAGCATCGATTGCAACGATTCGATAAACAGCTCATTGGGATAGATGTAGATGAACAATACCCCCCCTAGAAACGTATAAGAAGTTTTCTCCTCGTACGGCTCGAGAAAAAATGATTAGAAATTATGTGATTTAAGTCCTTCTTTTTCAAAAAAAAAAAGCATTCGTACTCTCATAACTCAAGTTGGATAACTTTTAAATAGCCCAAAAGAAAATCTTTAGGGATTTCTTTTTTTGAGTGGTCTCTAACCCCTTTTTTGTTTGTCTCGTTTCGAATCGATTTTTTGATTCTTAATTCCCATTCTGATCGAATTGTTGAGACAATTGAAAACGGTATTTCCTTGTTCCAGGATCCTTTTTATCTTTGCCTTGAATCATTGGGTTTAGACATTACTTCGGTGATCTTTCGTTTTCAAAAATGGTGGCAACACACCCCTTTTTGCGATTTTTTTCTATCAAAGAATCATACGAACAATTGATTCCTGCATGATACACTTTTCATCGAAAGAGTTTTACCAATTCCAACAAATTGTCGTTTTGGATTTCAAAATTGCTCGAATCGGATTCTTTCGATTTATATATCAAAATATACTTACGAAGTTTGTTACAACTTATTGATTGGTATTAACCCTAGATCCTTGCCCCCGCGAAATGAACAAATACTTTCTACTCAAGCTCCATCATGTCCTATTTACACTACACCCCAACAAAAAAACGAGAATTCTAGTAGAACAGAACAAAGCATGTCGAGCCAAGAGCCCATTCATTTCTAGATAATCTACAATCTAAAATGGCGGATGAAAAAAAAAATCCACAGCGGATCGTGTCCTTCAAGTCGCACGTTGCTTTCTACCACATCGTTTCAAACGAAGTTTTACCATAACATTTTTTCTAGTTTTGAACCGGTATGTAATTGATTCGATTATGGAATCATGAATAGTCATTGCTTCGGTCAATACCCAGTCCTTTTTCCTTCAATATGAAAGGAATAGTTAGTTAATTTATGAGGAAGAAGCCTCAGTAAGAATTTCATTTCACCCTCTATTTTAATTTTATTGCATTCATGCAATATTTCTTTTTATTTCTAACTAAAACAAAAAAGAACACGAATAAAAATAAAAAGAAAATAAAGTAAAAAGTAAATAAGAGGATGAAGATATATGAATGGACCCCGTCTCAATTATTAATTATGATTAAATACATTTCCAATTATTAATTAGAGCCAAACATCAAATACCTCCAGCTCAAAGAAAATTCATCCATATGAAACTCGATTGATTATGAGATCTTACATCGCTCACTAACTCGTATGGACCCCACTCCCAATTCATTCTGGGGGATGATTAATCATAAATCAAAATAGGATCCTATTTGATACGGGATGCTAGACTCTTTTGTATAGATAAAAAGCCAAAAGGGTCCAGATTACGTCATTCTTTACTATAATTGGTCTTTTACCCTAAACCGGTCTTAGAAACTTAATTCCATTGATTGAATTCAAACAGTACCACGAATACCCTCTTGTTTAGATTTCAAGAAATGAAATAAAAAATTGGGGCCGTCTTATTAAAAAAAAATATAAGAAAGATAGAGGTTTTCGCATTTCGATTTCGAATGTATCCTTGGAAATTCACGGAGGTAGGGTATGTAAGGATTTTTTAAGCCACTCACTTACATATCAAAGTGAAAGGGAGGGGGAGGGCCCATCCGACTTTTTTTGAATTCAAACTCTTGTGATCTATGTTGCCATCTTACTTGGATCACAAATGGATTCCGTTTTATTTTGGTATTATTTGAACTCGATTCAATTTATGAAAAAACGTCTTATTCAGAGAAGAGTTTTGAAAATTCGAAACAAGAAGTCCATTTTATCAAAAATTAGACTCTTAAAAAAATTCTACTCTGAAAGAGAGGTTGCTCAAAAAAGTAATTTTGAGTCTGATATTCGGATATATATAAGAGGCCGCTCTGGGACGGAAGGATTCGAACCTCCGAATAGCGGGACCAAAACCCGTTGCCTTACCGCTTGGCCACGCCCCATTTGAATTTCTTTTCTATTCGATACTAATAAACACTAATATTGGTTGTTCGTCAATTCCCGGCCAAATCTCTATGGAATAAATTAGATTCTTTTTTTTAAGATTTTGACACAAGTAGATGCAGAATTAAACTCCATTTATTGATCATTACATAGAATTCAATTAAGATATTGTATGAAAGTATGATTTCTTCTATTCTCTTGTGAGAATTGAAGGATTTTTGTTTTGATTGGTTCGGTTCAAAGAAGTATTTTTTTTGTCTACCTTACTTTCTTTTCGTCATTTTTAGCTTATATCAATAACATATTTTTAACTCAATCAAAATACAATTATCTCCAAGAACAAAATGTTTGTTATGCTTAATACCTTTAGTTTGATCTATATCTTTCTTAATTCTGCCCTTTATTCGAGTAGTTTTTTATTCGGCAAATTACCCGAGGCGTACGCTTTTTTGAATCCAATTGTAGATATTATGCCAGTAATACCTCTTCTCTTTTTTCTCTTAGCCTTTGTTTGGCAAGCTGCTGTAAGTTTTCGATAAGATCGTTAATAGTGTCCGAGAAAAATTCATGATTTATTCAAGCTCGAGAAAAAAAAAAATTCTAACAATTGATAAGACCAGATGAGTCTTCCAATTTGAATGAACCCTCAAGTAAAACAGTAAACTTCTTGGGCAGACACGATAAATTTTGATTTCCCCATTTCACGATTCTGACCCTTTTTTTTCACTGAAAGACCCTATTAGAGTCCGCCACAATATCGAAGTCGAATTGTGTTAATTTCGAAAAATCAAAACTCTTTTGTATTTCTATCAATTTGAAAAACCGTTTCATTTCTTGGTGTCAAAATAGGATATGTAGTATAAAAATAGAGAATCTATTCTCTTTTCCCCCCCAAAAAAATTTCTGGAGATTGTGTAATGCTTACTCTCAAACTCTTTGTTTACACCGTAGTTATATTCTTTGTTTCTCTCTTCATCTTTGGGTTCCTATCTAATGATCCAGGGCGTAATCCTGGACGTGAAGACTAAAAAATAAGAAATTTTTCTTTACTTTATTCTTAGAAATGTTTTTAGGATTTGATTTTATCTATTCTACATCTTTAACTAGTCAAATAAAAAAAAGCAAAAGGGTTCGCTAAATTCGAATTTGAAAGATACCCAGTCAGCGACGGAAACGGAAAGAGAGGGATTCGAACCCTCGGTACGAATAGCTCGTACAACGGATTAGCAATCCGACGCTTTAATCCACTCAGCCATCTCTCCTAATTGAAAAAAAAAAAAATAATAATAATTACTATGTTCCATTACCCAAAAGATAATGCTTGAAAAAATGAAAAAAAGGCCCTTCTTTACTTTAACTTTATTATATAGCTTATATATTTTTTTATTGTATTTTGTATTGTATTATACAGATGGATACAACTTTTATCAGCAATTCCATTTTTTATTTCTATAAAATGAAAAATGAAAATAAAGAATGGCCTGGAAAGAGATATCTCGAATCAAAATTACAAAAGGCCGTTTTTTTTTTTTATTTTCACGGCCTGGTCTGGTCAGTACCCAGCCGGGCCTTTTTTTGTTCCAATGAACCATACCGACAAATCATAGAAAAATTGATTTAGATTGATTTAGATGGAATCAAAGTGTAATTTCTTATTCTTTATTATTCTTTTGTTTCTTCTTCTTTTTTTTTATTTAATTTACTTTTACTGGATACTCGAAAAAAGGGAAAAACAGAACGATGTATTTTTTTTTTGCACAATGCATTTTATGTTATGGCTAAAATTGTTTTGTCGAGCCGTATCTGTCAAAACTCCTTCAAGAACAAAATTTGTTATTTTAGTTAGTTATTCAATTTCGTTTTTTATTTTTAAACAAAATAAGTCCTCTTTTCCTAATTTCATTAGGACTCCTAACAAACACGTCAATACTCTAAGCTCTAATTTCCATTTCATTATTTTTTTTGATTTCTGTCCTATATCGATTACGTACGATTCCCTTGTTCGACAAAAGTCCCATTTCTATACAATAATCGTATTGTAGCGGGTATAGTTTAGTGGTAAAAGTGCGACTCGTTCTATTAATCCTCTTAATAGTTAAGGGGTTCTTCAGTTTCATTCATATTCTGATCAAAAACTTTATTTCTTAAAAGGATTTAATTTGAATCCTTTACCTCTAAATGAAAGATTCGAGGAAGAATATCCATTCTCGTGATTTGTATCCAAGGGTCAATTAGAAATTTCAAATTTGGATTATGAAATTACGAAACATAACTTTTGTGAATTTGGAATCGGATCAATCTTTCCAATTGAATAAGTATAAGTAAGGGATCCATGGATAAAGATAGAAAGGTCTATTTCCAATCGTAACTAAATCTTCAATTTTTGTTTTGCATAGG